TCAAATGCATCAACACGCAATATTAGTACCAGCTCTTCAATCCCAATGGTTAATGATGCACGTAAGTATGATACTTTTGGGCTATGCAGCTCTTTTATGTGGATCCCTATTATCAGTAGCACTTTTAGTCATTACATTTAAAAAGGGCGTAATAATTTTTAGTAAAAGCAATTGTTTTTTAAATTTAAATAAGACATTCTACTTTAATAAAAAAATAAAAATAAAAAATGTTTTACAAAGCACTTACCTTTTTTCGACTAGGAATTTTTACAGGTCCCAATTGATTCAACAATTGGAACATTGGAGTTATCGTGTTATTAGTCTAGGATTTTTTTTTTTAAGCATAGGTATTCTTTCGGGAGCTGTATGGGCTAATGAAGCATGGGGATCATATTGGAATTGGGACCCAAAAGAAACTTGGGCATTTATTACTTGGATCATATTCACGATTTATTTACATATTCAAACGAATCCTAATTTGAAAGGGAAAAATTCTGCAATTGTAGCTGTTATAGGATTTCTTCTAATTTGGGTATGCTATTTTGGAATCAATCTATTAGAAATAGGGCTGCATAGTTATGGTTCATTTCTATTTTCATCTAATTGAAGAAAGGGCTTGATGAATACAAACATAAAATATATTTTGTTAAAATTTCAATTTTTGAATTAACTTAAGAAAAGAAAAAAGTAAGAGGTGCAGTAAAGAGGTATTTTTCGTAAAAAAACCTGTATTCAGTCCCATATCAGTTAAAGTAAGATAAAGCGTACAAACAAATATGGTATTATAAATATGGTATTATATAAAATAAATAATATAAAATAAATTAAAAGATTTTAGATACTTTTTATACACTTTAAAAAAATGTCACAGGATACGATTGATTAACTATTCAGTAACTGCTATTTCATTTTAAAATTGAATGTTGTCCCATATCAACTGATATATAGAATTCCCATTAAGAAGAACAAAAGCAAAATATATATTCGTAATTGAATATTATATATATTATATGAATAAAATTGACTCCTATAAATTGTTAACATCGGGATCGTGGAATAGAAAAATTGACAATCCTAAATAACCATAACAGAACAGTTAAATTACTTAAATTAAAGTGGTGATGAATCCTGTTAGTAGAAAAAATCTCCTAGTAAAGTGCATAATGATAATATATTCTAATATAGAAAAGTTAGATTTTTTTAAAAACACTATGTAATATGTAAAAACATTAATAAACGTAAAACTACACTTGGACCAGATAAACCCGTACTCAAAAACAAAATATAGAATTCAATTTTATTATGAAATACGGGTTTTTTCGATAAAAATAAAAAATAAAGTAAAAAAAAAAAGAAAGTGACAATTTTTGAAACTATCAACTGTCAATCAATAAGCTAGACCCATGCTGCGAGTTGTTTCATGCCATAAATAAACTCTAACACTCAAGAAATCCGTTGGGCAGGCAGATTCACATCTTTTACAACCGACACAGTCCTCCGTTCTTGGAGCAGACGCAATTTGCTTAGCTTTACAGCCGTCCCAAGGGATCATTTCTAATACATCTGTAGGACATACTCGGACACATTGAGTGCACCCGATACATGTATCATAAATCTTTACTGAATGCGACATTGTATCTATAAATTGTCAAACATCATAACATTTCGATCTAATAAACTTGTAAATGAATTATATATTTAGATACCAGATGAATCAATGATTTATCAAAATTTCATTTTTTGAATCAATCCACTATTTCTAGATCCATATATAACTATGGATACATAATAGCTTTCGAAAATGTTCAGAAACCCGTATTTTATTTTATAACTATATTATAACTATATATTTAATATAATATATGAATATGAAAAAATAAACTTTTATTTTAGTATTATATCATTAATACTAAAAAAGTGCATCGTCTGTTATGAACTTAAAATTTTTTTAAATATTTTAATTTTTAATAAAACTAATTTTTTTTAATATGAATCCAGAAGAGTGTTACATTCTTGTATTCAAAAATTTGACGAACTTGTTTTAAAATCGAATTTTAAAAAAGTTTTATTTATTATGTTTCAAAACGAAATGTAAGACTGTGCATTTCTATAATTTATCATACATTCATACATAATACATATAAAATAATAAAATAATGAATAAGTATAATGAATAAGAACGCATATAGTAAATATAGTAAAAATGGATCATCAAAAAATTTTCAATTATAATTATGGATACATATGTATCCTTAACATACTGAAACGAATGCCGTTATTGGTATCAAACCAATATCGATTTATACAAGTTAAATCCTCTAATCGAAAATTGGGCCAAAGAAAAAACTTAAATTTCATTAATTTTTTTTTTTCGATATCAAAATTTTTGTTTTCATCTAAAATACCGTAGTGTTTTACATTTGTCCTATTGCAAAATATTTTTTTTTTATTCTTTAAATTGAGACAAATTCGAATTCTAAATTCTCTACAACGTCTAGGTGATAAAAGAATTTCAGGAACAAGTAAATCATAAAAATTTTTGTTTTTATTTCCACTCATCTTTTGATGTTGTGCAATTGATTTATTAATTTTCATTTTTTCAATATCAATATATATATATATTTTGTTTCTTTGATTTATTTGGTGTTTATTCTTATAAAAACATGAAGAAATACTTATGGTTTGATAAATAAAAAATTTTATATTTTTTTTTACAGACAGACGAATCGGTTCGAGAATTAATATTCCTCTTTTCATCGATTTGGTAAAAGTTAATTTTTTCTGAATCAACATTATATCCAAACTAATTTCTTCTCTTCGAATAGCAGATAGAGCCATTTCTTTTGGATTTAGCAGTCTAAGTAGAAGACAATATACTTTAATATTATTAATCATTTTTTGCTTTATAAAATTATCCCATCTCAATTGAAAAAGCAAATATCTTTTTAGGAAGATATCTAGTTCTGTTTCTGTATTATTTTTGTATTGTGTTTTTTTTTTTCTATCCAATGATATAAAAATATTTTTTTTTTTACTTTTTTTATTTTCACTAAAAAATAAAAAAAGTGATTTGATTGGTATAATCCAAGATTGAATCTTATAATCTTTGTAAAGTAGTAAAAATTTTTGTAAGAACCAAAATTCCATATTCGATATGTACCTACTTAATGTTTCATTATCTTTTTTTTGATAAATTGTAAGATAAAAAAAACTTTTCTTATCAAAAATATCTATTTTTTTTTTTAAAGAAAAATAAAGAATTTGACAATCAAAATATTTTGTATTCAACTTTTTCTCCATATCCCTAATATTATCATATCCTAGATAATTATTGAAAAAATTATTGATAGGGATATTCCTTACCATATCGAGTAATTTTATTTTATCTGTGTTAAAATAAATAAAAGTTCTTTTTTTTTTTACTTTTAATTTTTCTTGTAATGTCGATCCATACATATAAATAGAGTAGGCTGCCTTAGTTTCATAATTAATCAATTTATATGATAAAAGATCAAATCCATAGTGTTTTTTAAACTTAAAGTTTTTATCTACCAAAAAAGTTTCTTCATAATAAGGTTGTTTTTCTTGATGAATTAATGGAGATTTCTCATAGAAATATTCTTTGTTTAACTCTTTATTTTGAATTGTAGAATGCTGATTGACTTTGTTTCTCCATTTTTTTGGTACTAATCGAGCCCATATAATTGGTGATAAATCATATTGATAATAACCCTTTAGCCAGTTTTTCCATTTATTTTTTTCATAATGAAAAAGCTTTTTATGTCTTAATTTTGAATCGCAATGAAAGATTCCTTGTGTTCTAAAAAACTTAGTTATTACATTCTTAAGAAAAACAGACGTTCCGGGATATTGAAGAACATATCTTAACTTATCCAAGTAAATAATTTTTATTTGTGATAATTTATAAAATACATATGTTTGTGAAAGGGAAGGTAATCCAAAAAGAATCTGTGAATTTTTATTATTATTATTGTAAATGTACTTATACAATTTTTTTTTTATTGATTCAAGAAAGAGTTGTGCATTCAGACTAGGTATTTTTATGATACTGATTATTTTTATGCTACTGATATATAAAAATATAAAAATATTTATGTATATCTTTTTCATAAAATATTTGATAAATTTAATAAATTTAAAAAAAAAAAATTTTGATTCGTAAATTAATCGAGAATTTTTTTTTTTTAAATTTTTTTTTAATATCTCCGAAAGGCTTTTTGGTAACTTTTTAAATTTTAATTCGATTAGATCAACTCTTTTTTCATTCTTTTTTTTATTAGAACAAATCCATCTAGTTAAAAATATTTTTTTCTTGTCTTTTTGTATTTTTTTTTTATCAATCAGATCTTTCATTTTATTATCTGTCGATAAATCCTTTTTCAAATCTTGTGATTTTTTTTGAATAGAATATTTTTCTTTTTTTATTTTACTTGATTTATATACTTTTTTTTTGAACTTTAATATCTTATTTTCTTTTGACAGGTTTTTTGTTTTTATTATTAGAAAGAACAATTTTTTTAAAAAATTTGTTCTTTCGTTACTCATTATTATAAACCGTTGGGATGTGAAAGACATCTTTTTCCATTTTCTAAATTTCTTTTCGAGCCGTTTAAAGATGGGTTCAAAAAAGGAAGGTCTTTTTCGGGGAGGACCAAAAGGCAGATCAGCTTCCATTCCCCAAACTGTTAAAAAACAATAATCTTCTTTTTTTCTTTTCGTTTTCAGTGTATTCCTAGTAAAAAATTGGAGCTTAGATCTGTACCAAGGTTTTAAGTAGAAAGGAAATAAAATTTTTATTTGAATACCATCTTTTAACCAGTTTTTCGGAAATTCCGTTTCTGATAATTGAACCCCATTATAAGTACATTTAACATGTATTTCTCTATTCCATTGGTTTAAATCCTCAGACCACTCGGTGGATTGCAATAATAAAATGCGGCCGATATTCTTAGCTATTATCAATGAAGGTAATATAATAT